AGCTCCCGTTCATAGTTCTGCTACAGATGATACACGAGGAATCTTTTTATGGTGGTTCTTCCTTCTAATTACCGGCATTTCTATGATTCTTTTCTCCCAGATGAAGCAGCAGGCATTGGTCCGTAGAACCAAAGAGATGGTTGTGGCGCGAAGTACTCTTGTGCACCTACGTAACTCGGCTCGCGCGCAACCCCGCCCCTTTATGGAAGAATTGGGCTTATTGCTGGGCTGGTTATAATGAGCCAGCAATTGGCTGCCGGATTTCGTCCCGTCCGTAGCGCTTCGGGGGTCACTGTGGCGTGGCTGAATGTAGAGCAGTCCGTTCCTACAGCCTTTGATCAGTAGATTATTTAGAACTTCGGAAGATGGGAACTCCATTCATAAGCAGTCGAAGTTACTATAGTAGGAGTAGGGCTCCTCCCCGAATATGCCTTAGGAAACTAAAAGGTGGGGTTCAAATGCATTCCTCGGGTAGCCCCCTTTTAGAGCTAGCCGGCAGTAAAGTAATAGGTCAGACGTAGTTCACTTCTTTAATATACGGAAATATCAAAAGTAGACCTCTAAAGTCACGATTCGAATAAAAAGGAAGTTCTCATTTCCAGCGAGGTACGTACTCGAAAGGTCTTAGATCAAGATGGGAAAGCGAAGGCTCAAGATAGGACAAAATGGGGAACTCTACTCTTGCCTTACTTACTGCTATCTCTGCCCGGGGAAAGTATCCTTCAGGCGATCTTTGCTCGCATCCGGTACTTGAAAAAGAAACTGATACACTTCTTTGTGGATATAGTTAAGACGTTTCCAAAACAGAACCAGAATTTAGGAGTGCGGGAACCCCCATGCAGACTCTGACTTCAAAGGAGCGGCGAGGAGTAGACAGATATGACCCTCGAAAGCAACCATAGGTGGTTCTTGCTGCCGGAGTGGGACAGCTCTATAAGCTGCTGTCGTTGATTCGTCTCAATTCCGCTTGTCAATTCTTGGTGTAATACTAATAATCACTCCATCCTAAAAACTGAACCTGGCCCTTACTAGTTCCCGGTTTCCTACGTACCCCTTAAAAGGGGATCAAGTCGCACGTAGTTCTTCTCGTTGCAATCTCTGGGGTGGGTCCTCCGGCCCGTACATATGGTTGTAGTTGGTTCGTTCCTTCTCTTCGAAAGTGATTTCTTCCCCTTGCGAATTGACCGGTATATCCAAATTGTAGGGAAAGTGACTTACCCCTTTTCTTATGCAATTCCATACCGTCGCGAGAACTCTCCCCTCATCCAGCTTTGGTAGTATTTTCCCATTTTCCTCCCCCCGGGGCGTCCCTTCCCCCGTAGACAGTATGATAAAGGGCATATAATGGTCCAATTAATATAAGAATTGTTGTACTTGTGACCGAACCCATCTCCTCCCGGTCAAAAATACAAAGCTCGGTCAGGTGCCCATATCCTTCTATAAGCTGTTCAAGCTTGATTTTATAGTTATCCTGCACAAAGAGGATTCGGAAGACAGGAGAAAGTCGCTTGACGAGTCTTTCCTTTTGCTCTTGGGGCAGTTCAAAGTTATGATATACGTGTATCCCTCCTACTGGACGTACATAGACCATACACGTTGCTATCCAGTTGAGGAGTCCATAGAGTTCGCCAAGCTCCCCTTCGCTATATGCCGATGGTTGCCCGTGCATTGAAAAATAGTCCTCAAAGCGTTCACCCAGTGTGGATGGGTTGCTAAAAGCAGATGGTATTGCGTTCGAACAATAGTGTTTGTTCCATGTAAAAGAAGAAATTTGCAAAACCGAAGACTGGTGAGAAACTGGTGAGAATTTAGACACTATTAGGGTTGATGCTCCCATGTGTGCCTTATTATCTCGTTCACATTGCCCCTAAAGGCCTACGCCTACTCCTTCACTCAGTGGATTACATCGTATCGTTGGTCCTTTTCGCACTAATTTGATTTGTTAAGCATGAACTACTGTGTTCAATGCTTCCTTCTTTTGGGGCGGCAACTAAAGAAGTAGCGAGACTGACCGCTAAACTTGAGGATCTCCTTCCTAAGCCTATAATTGACCCTCCCACTGACCCCTATTAACATCACTTTTTTGACCTAACCCATTATATGAGAAGTGGCCGCGGCATTAAGCATGATCCCTATCATGATTGAAGTAACGGTAATCGCTAAAGCTGCGGCTCTCCCTTGTGTTCTTATTGTTTCTGTGGTTTTCCCACTTTTCTGCTGAAATTCTGCAGCTACCCTGTTATGAACAGGATCCTGGGTGGACGTGCAGATGTGCCCCTCATCTATATTTAGTGGTTCACATCCCTCATGCATTATGACTTCCTTAAGCAACTTGATCTTTTCTGGCCGGAAGATCCGGGTTGGGTCCACCTCTAACAGAAGCTGTGGCGCAAGTTCCCAGAAGGCAATCCCCCCTAAGAGTAAGGAGATGCTGAGCATTAGTTCTAGTGAGCTGTTATAGTTAGAGCTCATGAGATCCGTAACCCAATAGTAAAACATGTCGGCGAGCCCCCTGTCTGGCGTTTTGCGCAAGTTTTTTGGTTTGGTTATAGTGAAAAATAGCCTTCCGGGAGTCCACCGTGTGGATAATATCCTTTGAGCAAGGTATAGATCCCCCGGCTTCCACCTTTTTGGTACTTAAAAAAAGTATTTGATGAATTGATTTGCAATCCAGAAATCTCTTTCGAAATCAAAAAAAGTTTTGTGCCATTTCTTACTCTGCCATTCAATCCGAACGTTTACGTTGCTTCTCACCAATTGGAATTGGAAGTTGTTCTTGAACCCAAAAAATTGCAGATGCATGTAGTAAAAAAATGCGTTTACTTCCTTATCAGAGAGGGGCCTTTTAGGGAACGGGGCTTTTTTATTAATATTAAAAAAAGGGAAACTGTTTCCTATGAATTATTAATAGAGTCAAAAAGTAGTGTAAGTTTTCGCGTCGCACTTTCTTAAAATCTGCGCTTCAACTTCGTCTTGTTGAGCAATTTATGTCCTTCTCCCTTTTTCATAGCGTAGCGAAGTGTGCCCTCGTTAGGCGTACGAGCGCAGCTTAGCTTCTTCTTATTATAAGATTAAAGTGAACCCCACCTTAAGGTATTTTCGAGGAATAGCCTTTGTTGACATTTACACCTTACGAAAATAGATGGATGCTAATTAACCGAAAGAACATAGAACCTAGCCGAAGCCTTTTACTAGCGCGCCTGTCAAAAAGATCCCCACTAATACTGTACCTACTAGAATGGCCGCATTCGTCGCTATTTGTACTTTCCCTGCTTCTTTTTGTATTTCTTCTGGTAAAGGTGGAGGGGTTCCAATCCCTTCACTGCTTCGCCAATAACCTCCCCTGCTTGACTTAAGCTTTCTGCGCTTATCAATTGAGGATTATTTAGAGTCGAGGGTAGATCTAATACAGTTCCCAGAGCGATGCATGCTACGCAAAGTGGCACTTAATTGCTGGTTCCTTCGGCAGAAGCTGCTTTCCCAAGGAGCGCTTCGCACTTCATTTGCTTTCTTAGGATTCCCCCTCCCAAATCTCGTTTGGGCCTAATAACATTTCCTACTCCTCTTTCTGGTGATCTTAATAACAGATGTCTGTTTTCCTTTCTGCGCGCCTCTTGACTCGCTTCTTCAATGATTTTATATATACTTGGTACTTCCATGAGAAGTTTGACTATTTTCACCGGCGGAACCCCCTTTCCTCCGCGGAGGGGGTGTTTCCTGAGCTGTGCTTCCCTTGCCTGCCTCATCGCCTTTAGGCTTATGCTCGTAGCTAGTAATTGGCCGTGACCTTCTGGCGTTCGATTCATCGGCAGAGGTACTAATGCCGGTTTCATTGGCTTTTTTAAGCTGGTTGCTCCCCCTCCTCTTTGTTCATCTAACTTCGATCTTGCAGTCTGATTCTTAATGGCCACTGGTACATGGATTAATTTAGAAATGCGTGCTAACATAGCAATCTATTCCCTTTCTATACTTTTGAAGCGCTCCGCTAAAAGAACAAAACAGGATCACTTCTTTATTTTTATTTAGTTTACTGTGTCCACCCGGGGGAATACCTAAAATAACGAATTCTGCCTGTTGTTTACAGGCAACTGCATGGGATTTCGTACCTGACTGGGAACGCTCTTTCTCTTGGCCATTCTTACCTACCTTCTTATGGGGTTGCACTATAGAAAGTTCTTCTCGATATTCTATCCAGCAAGGGGCACCGCCCTCCCCCTCGCAATTCTCCACCCTTTTTCCTTCCTTTGAGCTTACTCGACAAATCCAACTGCGCCTGGGCGCCTCGTCTCATTCCAATATTGTTTTGAGGATACTTTACTTATAACACCAATAGACTAAAAGCCCTGTCTGTCTTCGTAGCATCAATCGTTCTCAGTCTGGCTCTCGCGGAATCAGTATCTCCAAGTGGCTTTCGTTGGTCTTAAGTAGAGGAAGTAAGTCGAAGTAGGAATGTAAAGTAAGGACTATAATGAGGAGGACGACAGACCCACTCACGATCTACAAAAGGGCAAGTAGCTTGATTGGTTCGAATCCAATTCGTGAGATGGCAGTGATCTTTAGCTGGTCATGGCCCAAATGTGCTGTTTTCCTCGGATTCATTGAAACCTTCTTTTTCTGAGCCCCAGGACATTAACATTCAGGATCTATAATCTGGATAGGCTAGATAGGGAAAAAAACAAATGGAGTTCTACTACTATTATTAGTATGGTGTCCATGCTCTTCGGATCCAAAGGCAGGTGGTAATCGAATCATTAAGAGAGAAGATGCTCCGCTTGGCCCTCTTTATCTATTCATTTTCCATCCATCCATCTATACTATAAAATGGAATCGTTAGGCACCTGCAAATCCGAGCTGGGCAAGGAAGGCGGGGAAAGGAAAAGAGGTAAGGGATCTTTACTGCTTGCTCCTTTTCCGCAACTCGGTTTTTAGACTCAGATGAGAAAACACTTTCTTCATGATAGGTGATGGGATAGGAGCTCGAAATTTGGATGCAGCAGGTCGGCGTGCAGCCGCGCCTCGCTGTGTTGGAAGACCTAGGAGGAGACAGAAGAACTCCTTCGCCAGAGCAGTCAGTGGAGTTTGTCGAAACCCGCATTACTGATACAGACCCTGGGATGGTGCATTTGTCGGCCACCAGGCAAATCGGGAGAAGGTGGCTGGGCTCTGTAAGCTCGACCTCATCGTGTCCGGGGGGTTGTTCCATGCCAGGGCCATCCCTACATGCAGCGGTTGGGCGCCGCTCGTCAAAGCCGTCAGCAGTTAGACTGAACAGGAAGTTCATTCATCATTCAACATGGTGTCCGGGAAGGCGGGGACCGTGCGTCACTCGTCTCCGGCGGGAGTCAGAAGGCCCTGGGAATTGAGTACTCCGGGGACGTACTGGAGGAATGGTCGGAGGATTTCGCATCAGAGGTTGGAAAACATCCTCTGAACCGAACCATTCCCTCTATTTACTTTAGCCAATGAGCCTCCCCGAACCTGGTCGAAATTGATGTATGTGAATGGTGAACTTCTCCACCCCTAGCACGGATCTAGTGGTTGCGGAAACGCCTGCCTTGTTCGGGAATAACCTTTTTTTTTCGGGAGAATGAATGAGCTTGCTTGCAACCGGCCGTCATCATCTATACAGCCGTTTTACTGCCCGACTTAGGAAAGGACAAATTTGGATCGGTAGATAGATAGGTGAATTTACTTATTTGTTGTTCGTGAATCATTTTTCCATAATAGCATTTCGAACAATTGGGGAACCTAAAAGAGAGAAAGGCACGGGAATCATTATTCCTTCAGAGAATTGGAGCTTTCTGTTGCCCGCCCCTTCTCGAAGTAGTCGAGGGGGAAAATCCAGGAGAAAAACGAATCGGAGCATCGTCATATGAAAAATGCTCCTGACTGGCCGGTGGTTCGAGTCGAGAAATTCCTACCATTCGACGGTTTCGGAGTTCAATGATAAGCGGCAGGTTACGAGGATTCAAGCTCGGCTGGTGGCAGGATTTGAAATGGATCAGGTAGGGCATCCGTTTACGGCGTGGGTGGCTTCCACAGGCTAGGGTAGGGAATCCGCATCAGCGGGGGGAGAAGCTGCAGTTGCAGATCAAATCCACTCGACTGAATAAGCGAGGTCATCAGGTTCTTCATCCCATGAGCATCTCGCTCTATGGAATATGAATCTATACTACAAACAGAAGGTTCCTCCTTCCTATAAAAGAAAGTGCGTCTTTTGTCCCCGACTTTCCCTAGCGGTAGTCACGATCACGGCATGGCTAGCATGAATGCATCTCGCAGTAAACCCACTAGGAATAGTGATTACCACTACAGGACAGTACATTACAGGACAGTACATCCAACCGTCACCAAGTCCCCAACCGTCGAAGTTTAATGGCCTTGCCAACCTAAACGGCTTTAATAGGAAGGGACCGTAAAAAACCCTAGTAACCTGAATGGCTGGCCTTACTAATAATAGTAGACGTAGTCATAATGATGGACATAGCTTTGCTTTCCGGCTTTACTAGCTTTATGACTTGGCTATCGGCCTGGCCGCCTCGTAGCTGGGAAATTGATCGTTGTGAACATGGCATTTAGTTGGTCATTTCTGATATCGAATGTATAGCCTTATCCCGGTCGAATCTACATCAATAACCGATGAATCATTTGGCTGGCGAATGAATTACTGAGATTGTTCGGGAGACATGGTCAAAGCCCGGTGAATCAACTCATGGATCAAGAAGAAGAGTCCTCTTGTGAGTGAGAGGCTTTTCCTCCTGAAGCCAGACAAAGCAAAGGCTTTCGAAAACAGAGTTCCGCACCAAGATATACACGAGACAGTGGTAGAAACCGGTTCGTAAAGGTGCACGCCCCTATTTGAAAACCCTACTCTTGAAGTACCTCCTCCGGGTGGTGGGGATAGCCCTTTCAAGGGTGTTTTTTCGGGGCCGGTGGTCGGGAATTTGCTCATGGGCTTTGCGTATCGCCCTAGGCGATCACGAGGCCAACCTCTCCCTGGGGCTGGGGATGGAGAAGGGCGTTTTGCCCCACCCAACCGGGGCACCGGAGCAGCCCTCCGAAAATGGGGGAGGGCTGCGATTGTTTGGGATAACAATGATCCCTCAAAGCCCCCCAGAGGAGCAGCCCTCCGTTAATGGGGGAGGGCTGCGATTGTTTGGGATAACAATGATCCCTCAAAGCCCCCCAGAGGAGCAGCCCCCCGTTGTGGATCAACAGGATGTGGCGCCCGGGCTTCCACCGGCGTGCCCGCCCGTTTCCGGGCATCCTGGCCCCTCCACCGAAGTGGAGGGCAACCCCTCTCCGACCCCTCGCGGGTCGAACCGGAATTGCCCCGGATGGAGACAGATAAAGATGGCGGAACGTCTTGCATGGAAGGAGAAGGAGGCGATTGAAGACGCAGAGAGGTGGAACGCCTATATGGCGAATTTCGAGGCGGGCGTCTTCGATGCCATTTCTAAGATTGCCCGGGAAACAGACCATTCGTCGTGGGAAACCCACGGGAAACAAGCCTTTGAGAACATCCTCCAGGCTGCTGCTAAAAGGGGCGTTCCCCACCTCTATAGAAGCCCTGAAAGCAGGGACGCCCTCCTCAGAGATGGCACCGAAGCCGCAGACTTTAAAGAGTTTATCCGGGAGGCGGAGGCTTTAAAGAGAGAGGAAACAGATCCCCACTTTCAATTCTTTAGAAGCCTTGATAAAGGGGGGGGACAGTAGGCCTCCTCTCGGCGGAAGTGAAAAGGCGGGGCTAAGGTCAAGGGGGGCTAGTTCGACAGTAGGCCTCCTCCCGGCTGAATGGAACTAAAAGTGAGTCGGGGGAGACATGAAGCGAGAAAAAGTTGCGGTTCATTCCTCTTTGAGGAATGCGATGCTACCAGTTTCCCATCTATCGTCGCTGTCTCCAAGTTTCGTTCATTTGGAGCTACTATAAGCCTAAGCCTAAGCCTAAGCCGTAGGCGATACAATACAATACCTAGATAGACCTAATGACTGCATCCTTATTGAGACGAGCTGCCTGCTGAAGACCGTAAGTAACTCAGTGCTCCAGACGGGGGAAATGAAAGCAGAATGAGTTCGGATCCCTCCCACATGTTCAATCTTTTTTTAGCGGTTTCCCCAGAGATCTTTATCATTAACGCTACCTTCATTTTGCTCATTCATGGAGTTGTATTTAGTACCTCTAAGAAAGATGATTATCCACCGTTAGTCAGTAATGTGGGTTGGCTTGGATTACTTAGTGTTGCGCGCCTAGGAGGGCAGCGCGCTTTGGGATGCGGAGGAGCTATTATCGCCCAGCTCCCTAACCTAATGCGGCACCGGGTTCGGACCGCGGGGAACCGTAGCATGGGGGGACGTCGAATCCTTTTGCCGCCGCAAGGCTGGCTAATCGTACGCAGCAGGATAGGGAACTCCCCTTGTTCTGGAAGGCACATGAGTCCGAACGCTATTATGAATGTGCGACCGACACTACACTACGTAGGTACCTGTGCAGGTGAGGCGTCGGTCGGTCCTAGAAACGGCGGCTGCGGCGCGAGGAGTTAACGACCAGACGTGCTGCAACCTAGGGATCACCAGGCCGCTCCTTCGCTCTATAGGGATCGGGGGGGCATAGCACAATTCTTCTTGGAGGAGGGTTGGTTTGCCCGGGTGACTGATCCTGCCATAATGTACTCCTACCTATTCTATTGCACCGGAAACCGAAACCGAAGTCGAGCATACATAGGACGATCTTCATGCGTGAATAGCCCCAGAGGGAGGAAAGAAAGGGCGGTAGATGATAATGAGAAAGGGCGCCGCGTCTGGACGGGCGGGCGGAATGGATGAGCGAAAGGTGCCATGGAGTGGGGAATATCCCGAGTCTCATGTAAGACATATAAATGCACCTCGAGGTGCAGCCGAGGAACTGGGGGACCTTCTCGAGTCGAGCACCGGATGGACAATAGAGAGATAGAGCTAGCCTATTCGTTATGGGGAATCCATGCTCCGGGCCGAATAGAGCTTACCTCCGCTTTCTCCGGCGCATATTAGCTTAGCTGCGCTCAATAGGCCCGGCCCCCTCTGGCGGCCACTTTCCTTACCCCCGCTACACTCCCACTCCAAGCGACGCCTGCTGAGCAAGATGCATTGCGATTTCCTCTTCTCTTCTGTGGACGCACCGGAGCCTCACTATGACCCGGGACGGGCAGATTTTCTCCGGCGGGCTTTCTCTCGTAAAGCCAAAGACGCCTCCGAGATTAGGCCTCTCTAGGTATTGTATTGTATCGCCTACGGCTTGCCGTAGCAGTCAATAGAGACTAGTCTCTCCTGCTAGAAAGACCTACAGTCAATAGAGACTAGTCTCTCCTAAAGTCTGGTACAACTGTTGAGAAGGGGACATGATCAATAGAACCTGGCTGGATCCGGGCTGGGATAGTGGCGCCCATTCCTCACCAGTTCCGAAAGGGTTCGCTCATGCTGGAGGGAGCATCCCCACTTAGTTATTGGTCCGCTAGTTCACGCAAATCCGAAGAAGTTATCACGGACGAGCCACATGCAGGGAAACTCGCACGTGTAGTTCTGGCCGGGGTTTCCTTCGGTATCTAATAACCTTGCTTCTGCTCGCCGCTGGCGCACCTCTCCTAACTATTGCCCATTTTTTCCGGAATCATTTTTTTAGGAGGGACAATTCTACATATTTCTGCCAAATCCTTCCATTATTAAGTATGGCTGGTACCATTTCGATGTGTTTCGATTCTTCCGAACAAGAGAGGTTTGATGCTTCTGAATCCATTGTATCAATTCCACTTCCTACTCGCAGTACGCTCTTTATGATCCCGGCTCATGATTCAATTGCCATGTATTTAGCTATTGAGCCTCAAAGTTTATGTTTTTATGTGATCGCAGCATCAAAAAGAAAGTCTGAATTTTCCACGGAAGCCGGCTCGAAATATTTGATCTTAGGTGCATTTCCCTCTGGAATATTATTGTTCGGGTACGACCGGACACCTACCGATAAATATATATATATATATTTCTATCGGATCGGTATTACTTAGATGTGAAACTTCGGTTGTGATATTGATGGGGGGGAACGACAGAAAAGAATAGAAAGACTTGCCCTCTATGTAGTTGTCTATCTAGGGCGATCGATCTACATCTTTCCCCATAGCCCTGGGGCTGTGTCTCGATCTCCTACGTGCGAAATCTGAGGGACTAGTTCCTATGGAGATTCCCCTTGGTCCAATTCCACGACGGAGAGTCGGCGTGGCGTAAAGTGAAGATTGGGGGGAGTAGAGCGAAATCCCCTTATGGGGTATTCCGAAGGTGTAACCTAGGCAACGAAAAAGGGACCCGATACTTCAACTAGAGGAGCGACCAGTTGGTTCACCAAACCCCGACCCAGCGTCACACATTCTCCTGGTCCGAAAGGATCCAGTGCCCTTATCCCGACTCCTCCCGGAATTGCGTTATCGGAGCCGAGCCAGGAATGGCCGTTAGTGGACACCCACAACTTTTCACCGGTTAGAGAGGCCCTCTTTAATACATTAAGAAAAGATGTTCACAGGGGCCAGAAAGACTCGGTCATAGGAACTTAGACCACCTACGCGCTGGTAAACGAAAACCACCTCGACCGGATCTACCGAACGAGCCGCCCCTTGAAAGAATGAAAACGCCCAAAAGGCCACCTGCTTTCCCAAAAAGGGGGAGATCCGCTGCTTACTGCTCACGGAAACATCCGACCTATACTAGACTATAGTATAGTAAAGTCGTCCGCGTATCTTTCTGATCTCCTTCTATTCATAATCTTTTTGGCTTTGCCCAACATGGATGGTGTTGGCTAAAAAAGGGGGAGAGAGGTCACTTCTGCATTTTTTTTTTAGGTTCTCTCCGTTTCGTGCGTGAATGGCGGTTCTCAGACGAGGGCTCTCTAAATTCAATAAAAAATATAAAATAGGCGGATTAGAATGCTTCTATCGATAGAGGTTTCACGTCTGCGCATAGAATCGTTTTTTTGCCTTTCCATTCCCCATATCATGGGAAGTTGGGTCGGAGTGTGATGGTTCGAGAGTGGTTTCCAAGATTCTTCGCATCCATCTTCGGCCTTGTGTGAGTTTTTGATTAGATTGAGGAGCCTTCTTTCTGCCGGGTATCCTGTGTCATCCAATAGCTAAGTCCCCATAAATGCGTACTCTATCAATACCAATGCGTTGAATGAGCTCAGCTCCATACCAGGCTGCCGTAGATTCCGCAAGGTTATTTGAGCCCCATCCAATGTTGTTGGTTTTTAGTCTGATTTCCTTGTCTTGCCCCACTAGAAAGACTCCCGCTCCAGCCATACCTGGGTTGCTTTTAGAGGCGCCGTCAAAGCCAGTCATGGTTCTGAATGATACGGGCGCAGGCCGTCGTCTCTGATAGTTTGATTTTCCCCCCATCTTGTCAAAAGGGTTCGGGTATGGTCGCTTTTTGTCATATAGAATTTGCCTCCATCGACGAATCCTCGTCTGTACTTTCAGAGAATGGAATGTTTTCAAAGACGGCCTCGTTTCTCACCTTCCATAGATGCCAGCAGACTGCGACTATGAGGGATTGCCAGACCTGACGTGAAGGCGCCTTCTCCCTGGATTTTGAGGGATCTCCTTGCCCCAGTTACGAAAAACAAACTCTTTAAGGCTCTCCGGCCAGACAGAATAAGGGGACACCAACCCCAGTCTTCACCTGTGGACAGAGAAAGATACAATGGAAGATTTCATCTTCGTGCTTCCGGATCGTAGGTCCTTCCCAAGTTTCCGTAGTCTTGAACCCTTCTTATCTTAGCTCAAATATTGCCCCTTGTCTGCCTTCTTTCCAGTTCACGTCATGACAGTCTCTTCTTTGAAAAGAGTCGAAACCGCGCTTTACTATGATTGAGGAGTGCCCCCAGCGGAGGAGTGTATTCATCCCATCCTCCTTAGAACCCGTCTGCATCTCATTATTTCACAGGCTTGGATATTTTGTTTTGGTATGTTGAATTCCGTTGCCGACATCCACCGTAGAGCCCCGTTGTGATCGCAAACATAATCTTCTCATCTTATTCACCTGGGCAGCCTAGTTGGCGAGCTGATCTAATCTATCATCCTCCTTAATGACAATCAATTAAGGCCGGTTCCAGATGTCGATTTTATTTCCAGGAATCCTGGAGGTCCGGATTCCCCAGGTTCTGGCGATACCGTTCCACCCTGGGGAGCCCTCCTGAAGTCCCTATTCTGATAAGAGCAGCGTTTCCCCTCTACATTGCCTTTATTATAAGTGGTTAATCCTCTCAAAAGGAGTTTTGTTTTGCCCGAAGCATTTGACTGACAATGCTGATCTGATGCCCCTGCCTCAGACCAATATCAAAATCTGGATTCCAAAAAACTATGGAATTTTTGCTTCTCTTTGCCGCCTTGCCAAAGACAGTTAGGATCTGATCGATCGGGTTAAGGTTACATTTTGGGGCAGCAAGAACTGAAGCTGTGTAAATGGGTATGGCTCCTAGGACCGCGTTTATGAGAACCGATCTTCCGTGGGTGGCCCCGATTGCTCCAGGGATTAGTCTCCTAATTTGATCGATGACCTGCATCCGGTTGTTCGTTTACCCGAGAGGGGGGCTCCAAGGTCAAAGAATCTATCCTCCGTGGAAGCTCCTCTGATTCCAAGGATACTGGTAATTCGTCTTCGGGTTAGGGGAGGGGAAAAGAAGAAGCTCTTTCGCTCGTTGATTTTAGCTCCCAAGGCCTGGTTACCCTCCGATATACCTCGCGGTTCACGTGGAACCGGTCTTTAGTACGAGAGGGGTGATCCAGTAGAGGCTTGACCCGCGTACCGCTTGGCCAGTCCCTCCCAGCAGGATCCGGGTGTGCATAGATGTGCATAAAAAAATGAAAAAGATGCCGTGCTAGTGTTCAAACCATTCCCTTCAACACAACGAATGTGAACCCTTTCCTTTTAGTTAATCGCTTTGATCCTGCCTTTTTCCGGGGGACGTTGCGCCCCTGCTTCAGCTGTTAATCCAAACGCCACACGACCTGCAGCTTAGATCAAACAAGATTTTCACGATTCAGATTAGAGGACAATGATCACATACGTATGAAACAGACGATCAGATATTAATCTTGAATTACCCATTCGAAACTTTTTAATTTGACGAAACTCCCCAGTGGAGTCGCCAGAAGATCTGTACGACCCCGGAAACGCATGGAGTTTCCACAGATTCAAGAGCGATTTAGCTTGTCCTCAACAATAACTAGGAGTCGCCACCCGGGTTTTCGGCTTATCACCCGAGAAAACCATTCATTCTATAATCAACTCTATGCACTGGTCGAATCAGGGTACATAACAATCCGGTGTTAGGCAGATTGTTATGCCCGGCGAAGGCCAGCTTCTACTCGAAATCGAACGGGGGTGATTAATCTATGCTGCTCCTTTATTCGTCGATCCGCAGGTTATCTCCATTGCCCAACAACTTCGACAAGATGTGAATCCGTAGTGGTGACAGGGTACAAATCCTGTTTAGCCACAACCACCCACCGAATTCTCACCCTATAAAGTGCCCAAAAGAACACATGTAAGGCACGCCTATGAACAGAAAGAGTTTCAAAACGACTTAAAGATGAAAGATGTGAGATAAAGGGTATTTTGGCCTTGAAATCCTCCAACTCCTTGCTGTCCCTCTAACCAATGATTTGGGATCTTGATCTTATCGTGCTTCTTCACCGGATCTTGGGATGCTGTAATCACAAAAAAAGGAAATCCGTTTTTAGTAGAATAAAATGACAGAGTTCAGAAAAGATCCCGGGGGATCAGAGAGACACGACAGATTTCGAACGCGGGGTGGTTCGCTTCGGCCGGGATCATCTTCGCATGCCGGGCCGTGGTCGTTTATGTAGCCACGGGTTTAAGCTTCCTCAGCGGTAGTCGTGTGCGAATGTGTCACTCTTCTGCTGCCCCTTTCCGGATCCATTGCGTGGGTCACTCCGCGACCGTTGTTGTTTAGGTCCCTCTTGTATGCGACCCGCGGACTCTTCGGATCTCGGATTTGGCCTATAACCACAAGAAGAAAAGAAGCTGAGTTGGATTAAAAAGAAAGGAAAACATACTAGTTGATTGAACATGATCTGATCAAGTGGAAAAAAGGGAAAAAGAAAGGGTTATTAAGTGATTTTTCAGCTCAAGTAATGGTCCGGGTGTTGGGTCACTCCTCAAGGGTGGATTTGGTGCTGAACCCACTCAAATCCGGGCCAGATCTGATGACCAGAAGTGGGCGCTCAATCAAGGAGCGCCCAGGCACCAGAAAATCCAGTTTCTTATGTCTTTGATCGAGATGCTTTGATGGCCCCAAACTTTAGCTCCTGATTTTGACGATGGTTTTCACGACTCGTTTCCCGCTTTGTCTGCCTGACTTTTTCTTCGGATTAATCAAAGCGGCTAAAAGCTCATCACATGAAAGCCATGACTGTATATCTTTCCCCGATGCATCATTTTGACACGTGCCCCCCGATCATTTTCTACATGTTGGAGCTGGATTCGAGCATCACCTGCAGTCACACAAAAAACAAGGTTAGATCTGAAACTAGAAGAACTAGATGACTCAGAAACTAACAGAAAACTCCTGCACATAGAGAAAAGAAATAAGAAAACAGAAAGAAACGATAAGGAATGTAGCAGCTCCCAGTGATGGTTTTCCGGCGTGTCCAGCAACTATGATCGCCCCTGTACCAAAAAATAGGCATCGGATCTTCCGCTCCATAATGGCTAAGAACTTCATTTCATTGAGAGGAAATTTCAGCTCATTAGGTAAAAGGGATGAAAGGATTCTAAAAGCTGGGTTTTCATGGAAGTCTTTTGCAGCCAGACCAGAAATACAGCAGTAGAACCAGAGAGAAAATAGAGCTCCCTGGGAGGAAGAAGAAGTGATCCGTGCGGCAGCTCAGGGAGGAAGAAGAGAGAGCCTGGTTTTTTCGGTAGCCAAGGGGGAGCGAGACTTCATCCTTGTCTGCCCTTGTCTGCATCCTTATCTCTTTGCCGTACAAGATCCTTATTCGCATCATTATGCATCCTTATTCGCATCTTTCTCTTTACAAGCGAGACTTTCTCGATTTTCAGGATCTTAACACTTTGAAGAACTATTCTTCTTCTTATTCTTCGAATCTTTTTATTCCATTCGAAAAACTCGCCAGAAGGTGTTCAACTCGGGCTTGAGCCTGCCACGTCGGTTAGCTGGAATATGGACTCAACTGTACAAATCTAAAGCCTATGCCTCTGTCCCTGCATCTGGATACGCACCCGGATATGGGTCCTGCTCCCGAATGGAAACTAGTTCCGGCTTCTGATGCTTCTCACTCTACTAAAGCAATGCTGACCAATAACCGATGAAAGCTCGTAAGCTCTACCATCTTCTCTGTCTCCCGATCCCTCCCAAGCCCAGGGGAAGCTACAAAGCAATCTTCTTTCCATATCTCGGATGAAGGGCCATGTTCTTCCTCCGCCAGTAGCTGCTAAGCGGCACAAGACCCGAACTCTGCATATCTAGTTTTCCCATCCGAAGAAGAAGCAACTGGAGAAGCGGATCGAATCTATGGATTTATCTCCTCCAAGGCAAAGGCCATCCGAAGCAACAGCAATGGGATCAGATGCTCCCATTTCGGGCGGGCGGGGCGAGGTCCAGTCATCGGCGGGGGAAGGTCTTAGATGATCCATCGAATAAGAGGTTCATATTGAATCCTTCTGCCAGCCAAAAGGCATTAGAAGCGGTTTCGGAAGCAATCCCTTCAGTCGAATCCAGAGGGCTAGTGGTCCACTCATTCTCTTAATTCATCCCTTCCGGCCGGAAAGGAATCTACCGGTCAAGCAGAGGCCAGGCGGGGAGCGGTACGGAGGTGAAACCGAACCGTTCGTGCAGTGAGGGTAAATGAAAATGCCAGTGAGTGTGTCGGGGGACAAAGAAAAAACAGTCAATCAAGTCAGAATTCCCACAAATCTTCTTGGAAATGCCTGCTTTGTGAACTTTCGATTCACTATCAACAGTCACTCGGATTACAGAAATGGAAGGAAAGACAAAGTATTCTAGATCACAGAAGATGCTCTCGTCGCGCGGCTCTAACCGTGAAGCTGGTGTTGACCGCTTAGTTACGACAAGATCAAGCAGAGACGATGGAGTGGGAATTGCAGATTTCAAGTTTGTTCCTTGTTGCAGAGATGGAGTCGCCGGTGATAGCTCTGGAATAGAACAGGCTGAATGCTCGAACTCTCAGATGGGAGTAGCGCTGAACTGAATGTCCTGGCTTGCTTGGAGCGGTTTATTGTTATTCTTCTGTCAGGAAACTGAGCTGTAAGGACGCGTGTCACTCAGCCGTTTGCCCCCACGAACCTTCGACTTGTCTTAGGTAGCTGTCACAGCTGGTCCGTACGTCAGCTGACGTCATAGGAGCAGGCCAATGTTTGGTTCGAAACTGCTCTGCCACGCGTCAGAATTCGATTTGCTACGCTGAGCTGTCTGACGAGCTGTCAGCTGTAGCTTAGATTCCTTAGGGAGCGGTGGTTCTTCGTACGGATTCGGCCTAAGAGCGGTGATTACGGGAGAATGTTTTTTGGTTCAAAACAATCAAATTCATCACAGGAGAAAAAAGGCAGCGTAGACGATAGATTCATCGGAGAAAGAGTAGGAGCGGAAACGGAGACATTAGGCGCCAGCTTAGACCTTGGTAGCCGTTTCTTCTTCGAAACCTCCGCAGATATGGCAGCCTCAGGTTTCCTCTTTTTAGAGGACGATTACGATTTGTCCAAAACTGACCTTGCGACCGCTTCTAAGCGACGAGCTTCTGCCAGAAGTTTGGCAGCGTCATCAGCGGAACGGATGACGGAGACACTCGAATCAGACGCAGTGGCTTCATCGTCTGAGGAAAGGGGTCTGCCATCGGCTCTTTTTCCGGACGACCAGGAAGCGGAGTGGCCTCGGGAGCAGGGAGAAGAGCTCGAGCAGCAGATTGGCGTCTTTGCCTGCCAACAGGAACTTCTGCTTCTAACGGCGAATGAAGGAGATAGGGCCACTGTCTTTCCTTATTCAGATACAATCTACAAAAAGAAGGAGCTCACTGACGCCTTTCCAAAAAGAAAGGAGTCTTTCGCTAAAGCCCCTCATCTCAGACTCAATTGCAGACACCCATCTCGATAAAGAAATAGAAAGACACGCTCTACTACGAAAAAATCAAAGAAACTACTTCCTCTACTTTCACTTTAACTACCGCTCGCTAATAGACTGAGCCAAGCCAAGGTAGTGAGGTAACAGACCAGAAGCAAGGAACCTACTACCGAAGGCGTCACGAACTGACTAGACTGTCTTATCATTGGGTGACGTTAGACGAGGTAGGGCAGTGACTGACGAAAGGAAGGAACCGACCTACCGATCTTCTACTCTTTCTATCACGCGTATCTGCTCGCATAAAGACTTGTGCTTGTATGACACTGGCTTATCGAACGAAAGGAACAACCTACCTACATCTACTACCTCACCAACTATGACTACCGAAGGAAACCAAGCTGAGATAAGTTGATGGTGTATTTCACATTTTCTATCCTACTAATGAGACCGCGCCTTTGAATCTGGTGAGGGAAGCCCCTCGTGTTAGCTTGTTAGGTAACGTTAGGAAGTCAGAAATGACTGGTTCGACACCCGACTTTCATTCCCTTATCCAATAGAGCGAGAGAGACCGCTCCTTTGTGGTGAGGGAAGCCCCTCGTGTTAGCTCGTTAGGTTACGTTAGGCGAGGTAGGTAAGTGACTGACCTATCCCGTCAGGAACTGACCTACCGTACCAGACGCAAGATATATCTCTCTTGCTCAGGTACCGCTATCGAATATGCAACTAGTGAGTTCAGGTACCGCTATCGAATATGCTGCAATTAGTCGATTAAGCCAGTACGAAAGTGGTTAGTCGACCTTTTCGTACGAAACTCGTTAGTCAAGCTAGCATGGCACTTAGCAAGATAGGTAGGGCGGGGAGAGAGACCGACCACAATAAAGAAGAAAAGACTAACGAATTTCTCTATTTTTCTCATTCACTGACTTGTACGCATACCGCATCTCCCTCTCCTTCGACTATCCATCAATAAAAGCATTTGCCACTTGTGCACCTGATTAGGAGAGACTAGTCATTTCATAGAGGATTACCAGAGAAAGAGCGAGTGATCACCCATGAGGAAATGAGCATTGTGTCATTCCCTTATATAAGAAATGGAAAGAGCCTTTTCACTCCCATGAAGCAATGAAGGAGTTGCTCGACGGCGCTCATCTGTCTTTTCGAAAGCGCGCCCTACTCACAACATAAGAGAAATAGGGGAGAACCGGTCGGGAAGAGTCAACGTAACAAAGATAGGGTAGAACCGAGTCTCTTCTCCGAGAAAGCCGGGAAGTAGACTTGTTTGTTAGTCTTCGTCAGGTAAGTGTGAATCACTGGCATTTTCATGAATAGGAAAAAAACTGTCAGTGCCTTCATTCCGCACTTGGTCCCTCTCGTATTCCCCCCAGCTATAGGGGGTTCCATAGATTGACTCTATACATGAGATTCCTGAATACAGTCAACTCCCCGTGTACAAACGTCCCCACTCCGGTATCCCCAAAGTCCTCACTGTTCTTACATTCGTATACGTAAGAACTCTCTTTTCTGGGTGGGCTTTCTTTGATGTCGAGATTGATGGCTTACGGACCGGCGGAAATTTCAGTGATAAATGAATGACTATAGGAACTAGGGCCAAAAGAGCAGAGCGGACTAGCCTCTGGGAGAGAAGGCCAATGAAGAAGGCATAACCGAACCCGAACTCGTAGACTACTTCTCTTTCATATAGCGCTATTCTTTCTGTTGATCTTTTGGGGTAGGATCTCTTTTTGTTCGGCCACTTCTAGGCAGCAGGGGCCAAGTGATTGTAAGCGGGCCAAGTGACGTGATTGTACGCGAGCCTGATACTGGACGAAGCGCTTACCAACAGGCTCTGAAAGAGAGTGGCATGGTCAACAGAGGAGTCAACCAATGGGTAGAACGGCCTCAACGGGAAGCAAGGAAGTAGGCCTACCCGTCGTCCCCAGGAAATGAATTGGAATCGTCATGATAGCCTTCACCTTAACTGGCGCTGTAACGGAAAGCGTTTATACTACAAGAAACTATTCAAAAAAGAAAGGCCACCCGCCTCCATGTAGTCTTTCTTCCCGCACGGACGATCGATTGTTAGCAGAATCTGGAGTTGGATTGTTAGGAGCAAGACTCGGGATAATATATAATGGGAATAGAAATCCCCATGCGTCACCGATGCATAAGTTTATTAGTTCACAGAATGGTTTCGATAAGTCAATGGAATGGAGAAAGGGAATTTTCTTTAGTACATGCATTGGCTGTTGAAAGTCTATTTGCGCAAGGGTAGAAAATACACATTCATGGCCATCTTCCATGTCCCATCCAGAGATATGATTCCAACAAAGGCAGTAATCGGTCGAATTGGAAAACTCCCTCCCGCCAGCCAATCCCGCGCCACTGGAAGAACAAGCTGCTGGAAAGCCCCCTTGGTCACTGACGAGCTCCATAAAATCTATTTTAGGATATTGGTATTGACTTGGCGACGAGTGAGACCTTCAGAAATAGCTCGTGCATCAACCGGATTAACCAATGGATTCTGAAACAGAGAAGCCTGGGTCCGGTGGATTGATGCCCGGGTGAAATTCTTGGATTTATATCTTGATTAAGGCTTGCGAAAGAGATTTCTCACGAGGTAATGCTAATTGATATGGGTATCGGGCAATGAAAAGTCATGTCTAATTGGTGTTTATTCTTTGACTTTGGTTGTGGCGCTTCGAATGGAGGGTCATACTATGACTTTGATTCTTAATACAAAGCTCTAAAAGGCCCAGCTTCTACTCTGTCTCGTACTTGCTTCGTATTCGCTTCTTTTCTTTGGGTTGACTGACTAGAAAATCAAATGAGTATTCAACAACGAGTGAAACGGCTTCCGCCTCGGCGGTACATGAAGAACCTCTTTTAGAGCCTCCCATGCCACTACCCACGGAATCTTCTTTTGAATTCCTTTTTTCTCCTTGAGGACGAGAATCCACTTAGTGATCAGCATTGACCATACGAGCCAGTGAGCATAAACAATGGACCATACATAGCCTTATACGATAGGGAATGGAATCGTTATATTCAAAATGAGGATACTCTAGTAGGCGGACAGACTTATTCGCTTGAATCTTTTCTCAATTCAATATGCTCTACAACTTGCTCGCACAAGCTTTATCCCAGGACTGAATTACGATGGGAATGAACCGTCTCAGAATCAGACAGGGCAGAATTCACGGTAGGATGTGAGGCTGCGTCCGGGAGCGCTGGAAGATGGTCAGAAAGGCCGCCAAATGGGCTGATGCTGATCAGAGAGCTTCAACCGGATCATTGGAGGCCCGGGATGAGAGATGCACAATAGGAAAAGTGCCACGCCACGGCCATCAGATTCCTAGCGTAGAACAAAGCAAAACAGGTTCCCCAGAAGTGAGACGAAGAAAAGGCCCTGTCAGAAAGAATGAAACCTTCGAGCGGACGGCCACTAATAGATAGACTTTCTCACCGCCATCCCGAACTCGCCCCGGCAATGGGTGCAATGGGAACCGCCTCTGTCAGCTGTGAAGCTACCCTCCGGTCGTCTCTAGTTACTGCTTTCTCTCTCTTTTCGTCACCCTCTCGGGCCACTTCTCACTATAGCTATAGGAAGTCAAGGTTACAATCACACAGGAAAGAAGGGGGGAACCCTCCTGAACCCTCTGCTGCAACCGATCCCGATGCAAGCGCAGTGCCAATGTGACTACAGGGCTTCCTTTCCCATTACAAAGACCGGTGCCCAACTTGAGTTCAAAAGCTATGCTCTTACAGATGCGCCGATGAGGAGGCAATTGAGGTAGTTTCGCCGCTCGATTGACTTCTGACATAAACCGGTGCACCAGTGCTCTTTCAAAGCACGATGGGAGTCTTCTACTTTGCATCGACGATAGAGCCCGAAAGAAGAAAGCCGAGAAAGAGGGTTGCAGTGCATAACATAAAGCTAAGAGAGGTATGGGAAGGAAGATCACTAATACCAGTAAGCGCTATGGACAGATTCCCAGCCCGGAGGCTTGCCTTTTGACTTTTTTGTTAGATGCTGGCCGTTGCCTACCAAGACTGGCTCAAGGACTTGTGGCTCACTTTCGTGGAAAGCGCTCTCGGATGGCATTCTAGAGATCACTATTCCATGAGGCTCACTCGAATCCAGGCAGCCGTATACCTGAGTAGCTGCGACGGTAATGTCAGTTGCACTTTCATCATGGCGAGAGTGGGCTCCGTTTTTGGTCTCCGCTTTCATGTCTGTCGTCGGTTTCGGTTGTGGCCTGCCACCTTTGTAGCTCCTGTATATTTAGTTGCTCACTGCCGATCGCCTCTTCGACCTCATTTTATAGCGTGTCCCATTTGTTCGTGGAGCCTTAGTGGGAAAAGGGGATAGGCGGACTCTGACTCGTACAGCCCACTAGTCCAATGGAGCATATGACAACCAGCGGAAAGGAAAAAAGAAGTTAGCCGGCTAGCGCACTTCGGTCACTCAAGCCCCCTATCTATCGTACGCATCTCTCAGATGGACTTCTTTTTCCCTGTAGGCCGACAGCTCGCACGCCCCGGGCTAGATTACGGCTTTCCATCACCGAGCATTCTTGATAACGACTTGCCATCACTGAGCGGGTTATGGCCGACTGCGACAATCAGTCACCTTTCGAAGCTCTTTCCCAGTCAGCCCTCAGGTCAATGGGCGATATAGAGTGAGGCGCCGCCTATAGGGAGAGTTCCATTAAGTCAGAAGTTTAGCGAATTTTACCAACATCATTTCCCATCATGGGTAAACTGCAAATAGAATGGACGAGATCTATTTAAGACTTGGGGCAGTTACAGGCTGATATTGACTCAGAAAGAGAGGACGCTTTCCCCGAAACTGAATTCTGAATTTCATCGAATTGACAAAGCGCCAATCAAAAATTGATTAATTAATTAAGAAAGAGTCTTCTCTTGCCTTTGTTTGTCTGCTGTCTTTCTTTCGTGCGGGAAGGTGATTGTATATATTTCCATCTTGATCGCAGCGAGGTTCATGGATTCGATGATCACGGAGCTCATTCAAGCTTCCATGCCCACATCCATCGTCTTATCTTTATGCTCGATGTGCCGTTCTTCGTCGATTCCATTCTCATCTCACTTCGCTCCCTCCAAAGACTGATTATCTTAGGCGGGGACAGGATTCGAACCTGCAATCTTCAGGTCATGAGCCTGATGAGTTGACCAATTCCTCACGCTCTTCCGATCTTAAGAAGTAGGAAGTCCTTTCTTTAAGAGACTGCTTTCTTGTTATTGTTAAAAAAAGCTTACTTACTGACGCTGACGTTTCATCTTAAGTTTAAGTTGAAGATGGTTTTCAAAAAGCTCTCTATCTACCGATTAAGGAGCTGGTTTTAATACGCCTTCAGCCCTTCCTATAATATAAGGGCTTTTTAAAGAATCTTAGATCTCTTTCTAATTCCGTCTTGACCTAAAAAGCAGTTTCTCAAAAGTGGAAGGCCTGTTCCGGCTTGCTCCGCCCCTATTTAGTAAGCTCCACCCCCAAAAATAATACATAAGGAATTTGGCTTTCGCTCACTAAGCAAAGCGACCGACTAGGGCCCACGACGACTGATCAGAGGAACTAGCTAGAAGATGTGCCCGCGGGCCGTGATGTGGGCGGCAGGGGGCATTGCCAAGCCAGAAAGGCGGAGAGTTCAGTGAGCTATTTATTTCGATCTCGCTTCTCCGGCTACTCCCATTGCCCGGGTAAGAGAACGAATGGAGGGAAATGCGATGCCTGGCCTGCCTTAAACGCATAGAATGGAGGAGACGGCTTTTTTCCGGAGGTGGGGCAATGCTTTACTTTATGGGGAGAATGCCTAGGAAGATCTATCCATTCCTGCCTGAGAAGATGAATTGGCTCTCGTACTTCAGCTTGCTACGAACAAAAAAACTATGAAATGGCTGGTGCCTAATCCGTGGGGATCCGGGAGGACAGGACGTATTGGTCAGTCAAAGACAGCTATCTATTTCTGTCCGGGGACAATCAAATTCCCGGGGCTTCGGCTGGTCGGGCGAAGGAAGCGCCTGACTGCTATCTGGATATCATTCTGACGGAAGGTTAGAGTGATTATGGTATGGTACCCACCACCCTAGTCAGTAGATAGCCCGCGCTGATCAGAGGTGATACAGCAGGTTAGTGTAGCCAATCCCGACTCGTAGCTTTTCCAATTCTCTCGAGCGATTCCATTTCTGATAGAAACCATTTCAGGACTTTCTATTTCGAGAGTGTCGAGGTTCTTCTTTCTTTTTTTTTTATTGATTTTTTATCTTTTCCCTATTACCTCTTACCGTCCCACTACTCAATTTGTTTTTGTTCGTTGCATCGGATTACAATTACAATTGATTGTATCCAATTGACGGAATACGAATATGGTGTATAACTTATGGTGTATAACTTTTGATTATTCTGATACATCGACTAGTATGAAATAGCATTGATAGCCTCGACTCGTGTCCTAGCTCGTCTGAGAGCCTCAATTGCTTGTCTCTTGCCTTCAGCTCTACTCAGGTTAGCTTCAGCTATTTCAAGAGTTCGCTGAGCTTCTCGCGGATCAATGTCACTACCCTTCTCCGCATCATTTACTAAAATGGTTATCTCATTATTGCCTATTCTCGCGAAACCACCCATCAGAGCCATCGTTAACCATTGGTCGTTGAGGCGTATTCTCAGAATACCTATATCCACAGCTGTAGCAATAGGGGCATGATTGGGTAATACGCCAATTTGGCCACTATTAGTGGATAAAATTCTTTCTTTCACTTCTGAATCCCAAATAATTCGATTAGGAGTCAGTACACAAAGATTTAAAGTCATTTCTTCAATTTGCTCTCTACTTCTAAGTTCATAGCCTTCGCGGTAGCTTCATCGATGTTACCTACCAAATAAAAGGCCTGCTCGGGAAGACCATCTAATTCTCCGGAAAGGATCAGTTGAAACCCCCTAATGGTTTCTGCGAGACCAACATATTTCCCGGGAGAACCAGTAAATACTTCTGCTACGAAGAAGGGTTGTGATAAGAAACGCTCAATTTTTCGTGCTCTTGCTACGGTTAAACGATCCTCTTCGGATAATTCGTCCAACCCAAGGATAGCTATAATGTCCTGAAGTTCTTTGTAACGTTGTGAAGTTTGCTTAACTCTTTGCGCAGTTTCATAATGCTCTTCGCCAACGGTTGGAGCATAGTTGACGTTGAATCTAAAGGATCCACTGCTGGATAGATACCTTTGGCAGCGAACCCTCTTGATAGTACGGTAGTAGCATCTAAATGTGCAAATGTCGTGGCAGGAGCAGGGTCGGTCAAATCGTCTGCAGGTACATAAACTGCTTGAATGGAAGTTATAGATCCCTCTTTGGTAGAAGTAATTCTTTCTTGCAAAGAACCCATTTCTGTACTAAGGGTAGGCGGATAACCCACGGCAGAAGGCATTCTACCTAATAAGGCAGATACTTCTGATCCTGCTTGGACGAAGCGGGAGATATTGTCGATAAATAGAAGTACGTCTTGTTCATTAACATCCCGGAAATATTCCGCCATGGTTAGGGCAGTCAAACCAACTCTCATACGAGCTCCTGGCGGTTCATTCATCTGACCGTAGACTAGAGCCACTTTTGATTCTGCAATATTTTGTTCATTAATCACTCCGGATTCTTTCATTTCCATGTAAAGATCATTTCCTTCACGAGTACGTTCACCTACTCCACCAAATAAAGAGACACCCCCAGGAGCTTTGGCAATGTTGTTGATCAATTCCATGATCAGTACTGTTTTACCCACCCCGGCTCCCCCGAATAGTCCGATTTTCCCTCCACGGCGATAGGGAGCTAAAAGATCCACCACTTTAATCCCTGTTTCAAAGATTGATAATTTGGTATCTAACTGTATAAAGGCAGGCGCAGATCTATGAATAGGAGATGTTGTGCGAGTATCCACGGGACCTAAATTATCAACAGGCTCTCCAAGAACGTTGAAAATGCGTCCGAGAGTGGATCCACCAACTGGAACACTTAGAGGAGCTCCCGTATCAATCACTTCCATTCCTCTCATCAGACCATCCGTAGCACTCATAGCTACAGCTCTAACTCGATTATTTCCTAATAATTGTTGTACCTCACAAGTCACATTAATTTGCTGACCAACAGTATCTCGACCCTTAACGACCAAAGAGTTGTAAATATTAGGCATCTTGCCCGGGGGAAAAGCTACATCCAGTACCGGGCCAATGATTTGAGTGATACGCCCCAGGTTTTTTTCCTCAAGTGTGGAAACCCCGGGACCAGAAGTAGTAGGATTGATTCTCATAATCAAAAAAAAAAGTGAAATATGTCTACAATTTTTGCGAATATTACCGAATCAAAAATGTCCGATAGCAAGTTGATCGGTTAATTCAATAAGAAATGGGGGTTAGCACTCGATTTAGTTGGTATTAAAGAATCAAATCCAATTCAATCGTTTACTTAAATGAATAATTCAATAAGTGAATTTGCAAGTTCAACCAACCTTTTTCGAAATATCGAATAGATGAATAAGAATCATGAGGAAGTGTTTTATTTATCTATCATTATAGACAATCCCATCCAGATTATAGAATCTATGGAATTCGAACCTGAACTCTATTTATGATTCATTATTTCTATATCATTGGCCGTTGTCCCTTACACGAGGCTCAAGAGACCTTAGCTGACCAGTAGAGGCACGAAGTCCTAAACCAAAGCCGGAGAGAGCTAGGAGTTAACACTCGCTGAACCGTGAAAGGGCTGTCTTTCATTGACTAGATTCCAGCAGACAGCGATCTTCTTACTTTTAAAGCAAAGTTTCACGGGGAAATCACACGAGGACCAGAAAACGCATTCTAACGCTCTAAAGAGCCCGATCGATAGAAGGATTCCGTAGTTCGGGACAAGGAATGATCTCAACTCGGCTACCTTCGTGGGCTCCTCCGATTCCGTAGTTCGGGACAAGGAATGATCTCAACTCGGCTACCTTCGTGGGCTCCTCCCATTACTCTATGGCCTGAGCCTTCTCATTGGCCATGAAAATGGTCCCCTAACCCTCGAGCTGCCCTAAGGTTTGTAGCTTCCCTTTCTTTTCTTTGCTTTCTAAATCACAGGATTCGGGCCTAAAAAGCACTGCTTTCCAGAGGTTTTTATTCACTAACTGACTGGCAAAACCCAATATCGCTATCCGAATCCGAGATTTCTTTTGTAATACGGCTAACCTGCCATTACCGCCGATCGTACTCGGCTCGTGTCGTGCTTGGTGCCATCCAACTTCTCTCTTAACCCGTTACCGTCCCATAGACGGAGATATGCTCCTGGCAATGGAAGTCTATATGCAACTGGAGAATCTTGTGTTATGAATCTGGAAATTGAATATATATCCCTATCCTTGGCCTGGTATGGTATGGTGAGCACGTATGGCTAATTCGACACCTGAAGCAAGACTAGGTCTTGTTCTAAGTCTAGGTCCATGGAGGTAAACTCATCGGCTTATGGACCAGTTTCTTTGGTTCGTTTTGCACATTCATATATAGAATTTCTGTAAAATCTTCGATTTCAACCAACGTTGTGGACTTGGTTCAAAGAAACTGGATCAAAGAACTCGACTTTCAAGCCAAAGATGCTAAACCTCTCCTACAAAAAAAGGGGATTTCTATATAGTTAACACTCGCACCGGAAACCCAGAGCTACTGCCCAAAAAGATAGATTTTTTCACTAATCAACCAACCAATAAGGTGTGTGTGAAGCCTACTCTAGCATAGAGAAAGGCAAGGGCGCCAATCCCCCTCTTCTTATCACTCGAGCGAAGCGAGAGGGTGCCGAGGGTTAAGTAGTGAATCCTGTGCTGCCTTCTTCTTCTATAATTAAGATGTTGCTATCATTCTATCTACGTTCCTGTTTTAGTTCCGTTGTTGAATGATGGGATGTATCACGAATGTAAGGTGATTCAGTCTTTTTTTTGTTTGTCGCTGAGAGTCTTCCGTCTTGTTCAAACTTTCCCTTCCCCGGCACACAAACAATATTTGACTTTCTCTATTGTTACTTTTTGAAATGAGAAGATCCTTCACTTCCTTTCGAGTAGGGAGAGCCCTTTGCCAAAAGCAGGGACCAATACTACCTCTATTTAGCGCCTCTCGCAGCATTTAATCAAAAATTTGCTCAAGGAAAAAGTCATCTAACAACGCTCCTGCAACACCAGGAACCACAGCTTGAAGAAGAACAGATAGCTTGGCTCTTTAAGCTCGAAGGCGAAATGGAAGACGAAAGTCTATTAATAATTAATAAATAATATCTGCTCGCTGCTGTCCCGGTTTTCTTTTTTTATGGTAATTCCAATCTGTGGCGCTACGGTTTGTTGTTTTATAGAATACCCCCCGCTGCAGCTCCTAGCCGGTTTCTAGGCGGAACTGGGAACAGATTTTGGCTCAGCTTCAATCTCGTGAGAGGGACGGTAGGCGGCTTCCTTTCGTTGTAGCTAAGAGAAGAGATAGACGCTGCAGTAGTGCCGATCCTCTTGGGGCTGTTGAAGCTGTTCTGGATGTTGGAGCAGTTGTAGTTGCCGCTGTTGGCATAGAGACTCTGACTGTGATCGAATAAGTTCCTGATCGAACTGGATCTATTGAATCATCGCCAGATTGAATGGCAATCGGTGAAAGGCGAAATCCTTTTTTAAGGAATCTCTTCATTCCGCAAGGTGGGGGGTCGACTCGGTGTTGAACACCCTTCTGGATCAATGACCTTTTTGGGGCAAAATCGTTCTTTATTTAATGAATCTTGCCTTCGGTTGCGGTCCTGGCCCCTGTTGCTTGTGCTTTGGGTCGGTGCCTGCTTCTAGAATATCCTCTTCTTGGAGCAGGTAAGAATGGGTCCTCCGTAGTTCCAGTCAGTGGCCTGATACAGGTATCTGTCTTGGTGCCTTTGATTGGCTTGCATCTTGCGAAGACATCACCCATATTCTCATCATTTTCATATATAACGTCTAAATAAAAGAGGGTCGAACCCAGATCCAAGTACAGTAGTGCTCTAGGTAGCTCTCATACCAACAGCATAGGATCTATTCTAACAAAAAACGACTTTGCTCAACCAAAAAGGCATCTAGACTCTTCGCATCCTCAATTCAGGAGTTCGGTAGCTCTTTATATGATACTCATTGGCTTATTCGAGACTCCTCAAATAAAAGACCGGAAGTGGGAACTATAAAGTAGAAACTCCTAGCCACACAGATTGGGATTGGACCCCTAACATCGGGGGAATGGAATCAGTTCCTTTAACAAACGCAACCCTAATGTAGAAGCTATCAAAGGACAATAAAGCCGTGATAAAAGGACTGTGAGCAAAGAAATGAATCAACACAACCTCCAAAGGGCCCTAGCGCCTTCTTCGTTTTCACTGATTGCGACTTCTGCTTAAACCTTCGCTCCCTCGGTTCGAACTCTTGATACTAACGCTTTTGAGGGCGTAACTCCTTTAATAATAAGGAAAGGTAATAGCCTATGTGCAAACCCCAATCATTGTCGCTATGGGCCTTCCTGCCTAAATCAAATCTCTTCTCTTCGCGAACGTAGAACAGTATCGGCTTTATCGCCAGCTGCTTTTAGAGACTATCCTCCTCTTCTCGCTTATAGGTTCAGCTTCCTTCTAGCTCTTAGTGCTGCTTCTGGAGTTGAAGCTGGGCAGGAAATCCCTTAATAGGAGATGTTACGAGTTCCTACTTTCTTGTTCTCTGGAAGTTGATTGAGTCTTTCCTGAGCTCCGGATTGGTTGATCTATTGATCTAAGGTATCTGAGTATCTAAAGTAGTTCTAGTTCGAAAGAGAAGAGAGTGGGTTTTGTTTATTTCCCATTAACATAATCTGATTGTTGCTATTAGCTGATTTGTGAATTGAATGAATGAAATCAGTTGAAGGAGCTAGGCCAAGGACGTACCTTCCGGCTTAGGCTTAGGCTTACAGAGTCAAGCCAGCTAAGGCAAGAAGTTCTTTTCCCAAGCCATCGAAGAAAGGCAGCCAAGAGCGCTGCTTATTCCCCTGGCGAGACAGATGCCTCTTCTACCTTTGCCAACTCCCTAGCATCTATCGCAGGTGCCGCAGCTTCATCCATCTATTTGCAGTGGTGAACCAACTCGACTTCTCCGAAGAAAGTGGTGTGGTTCGGAATGAGCTTTTGTGGGATTAACCGCTGCTTCTTTTTGTTGCTATTGCGGGTTCTTTTGTGTTTTTGAATCGATGCGCAACGTCCTTTGTTCGCGCCTTTCTGGGCCTTTGATAGCCCCTCATGGATCAAACCATTCCCCTCGCCCCCTATACTAGACATAGGGGGAACTCAATAGATAGGGGGACTCAATCCACTTTCAGACCAATAAGAGGGATTAGATTACAAAACTCCGTGATTTTGGGCATCAATGCATTTTCACTCGGAGACAGACATCTCATTGGTCCCACTTTGATGAAACCGCGTATTTTTTTGCATTGATGGGGCTAATCCCGCTATCGCCCTTTAGCTCTGGTGGGCCTGGTTGGGCTAGGACCCGCGAGAAGAGGAAATTCAAGCAGGCAAGATCGATCAAGAAGGATGGTGGTCGATATGATACCACCACAAGTAAGAAAGCAGCGACACCCGAAAAGACGAAGAAAAAAGAACTCCCACTCTAGACGCAGGAATTAGAACTAGAATTTGAAATGGCCTATCCTAGGAATAGGTCTCACTCAAACCGAAGGAAGGTAGCAGGGTAGAGGAGTGGCCGAAACTAATTATCAATATAGAAGAAGGAGTACCATACAGGTATTAGGACGTCGATCACTCTCTCGCTTACCCGTTCCTGATAGAAGAAGGAAAATCCTATGAAGGGAAATGGACT